GTTCCCGTAGTTGAGAACAACAATGGCTTTTCAAGCCGTAGTCCTTGGGGTCTATCCAAGCGGGAATATATGACTTATTTTGTGATTTTTCTTGGGATTTGTTTTATGTTGGGGGTTTTAGGTGTAGCGTCTAATCCTTCACCGTATTATGGTGCGGTGGGGTTAGTGTTAGCGTCTGTGGCTGGGTGTGGGTGGTTGGTGAGTTTGGGTGTTTCTTTTATTTCTTTGGTGTTGTTTATGATTTATTTGGGGGGTATGTTGGTAGTTTTTGTTTATTCTGTGTCTTTGGCGGCGGATCCATACCCTGAGGCTTGGGGGGATTGACGGGTAGTTGGCTATGGGTTGGGATTCGTTTTGGTAGTCTGTGTTGGGGTGTTTTTAGCAGGGTCTGTTGATTTTTGGAAGGTAGTGGTGGTTACTGTTGATGGTGGGGGGATGTCTTTTGTTCGGTTAGATTTTAGTGGGGTGGCGGTGTTTTATTCGTGCGGGGTTGGGTTGTTTTTGGTGGCGGGATGGGGGTTGTTGCTAGTGTTATTTGTTGTGTTGGAGCTTGTGCGGGGGCTATCTCGGGGGGCGATTCGGGCGGTTTAGGGGTTTCAGAAAATAGTTTATTTAAAATATCAGCTTTGGGAGCTGGAGAGAGAGGTTCAAGTCCTTTTTTTCTGAGTTACTCTAAGAAGGGTGAAGTCTTCAGTTTTTGGTTTACAAGACCAATGTTTTTCATAAACTATTAGAGTACTAGTAATTGAGTATTTTGTTTTCTAGAGTTCCGATTGCGGGGAAGAGGATTAGTAGAATAGTGAAGTACGAAAATGATGCTATTTGGCCGATGATGATGAATGGGTGTTCTACTGGTTGGCTTCCTACTCAAGTTAGGATGAGGAGGTTAGCGACTAGGAATCAAAATAGGGTTTGGGAAAGTGGGCGAAAGGTTATGGTTCGTTGTTTAGACTTGTGAAGGAAAGGGATAAGGAGAAGGATGAGTACTGAGGCTGCCAGGGCTAGGACGCCCCCTAGTTTATTTGGGATTGAGCGTAGGATGGCGTAAGCAAATAGGAAATACCATTCTGGTTTAATGTGGGGAGGGGTTACTAGTGGGTTTGCTGGGGTGAAATTTTCTGGATCGCCTAGAAGGTTTGGTGAGAATAGGGCTAGTGTTAGGAATGGGGTAAATATAAGTGCTAAGCCTAAGATATCTTTGAAAGAGTAGTATGGGTGGAATGGGATTTTGTCGGAGTTAGATGAGATGCCTAGTGGGTTGTTTGAGCCTGATTCGTGTAGGAATAGGAGGTGAATGATGGTGATTCCTGCAATTACGAAGGGGAGGAGGAAGTGTAGGGCGAAGAATCGGGTAAGGGTTGGGTTGTCAACTGAAAATCCACCTCAAGCTCATTCTACTAGGGTTTGTCCGATGTAGGGGATTGCTGAGAATAGGTTTGTGATGACGGTAGCCCCTCAAAATGATATTTGTCCTCATGGAAGGACATATCCTACGAAGGCGGTTGCTATGAGTGTGAGGAGTAGAATGACTCCGGTGTTTCATGTTTCTTTGTATAAGTAGGAGCCGTAGTAGAGGCCGCGTCCGATGTGGAGGAAGATGCAGATGAAGAAGAATGAGGCGCCGTTTGCATGGAGATTTCGGATAAGTCAGCCGTATTGTACGTTGCGACATGTGTGGGCTACGGAGGAGAAGGCTAAGGAAGTATCTGTGGTGTAATGTATGGCTAGTAGGAGGCCGGTGAGAATTTGAGTGGCGAGGCATACTGCCAGTAGGGAGCCGAAGTTTCATCAAGCGGAGATGTTAGATGGGGTGGGTAGGTCAATTAGGGAATTATTGATTATTTTTAGTAGGGGGTGTGATTTTCGGATATTGGGTGCCATTATTTTATTTTTGGGTTAGTAGGATTGTTGTGAGAATTGTAAGGGCGAAGGATCCTAGGTAGGATTTGATTAGGCCTGTATGAAGGGTTGTTGAGGCTTTACTTATAATGAGGTGGAGGTTGGCAAGGCCTTCAGGACCCGCTTTTTTGTATCATGTTATGTCGATTAAGTGGGAGGCAATTTTTTGTCCGGTGTGCAAGAGGATTGAGGGGTTAGTTCGGTGCATTAGGGGGTTGAAGTAGCCTAGTGAGGAGGAGAAATTTGTGAGGGGGTTTTGTTTTGGGGGTGTGAGGGTGTAAGTTATGTTTGAGAGTTCCAGGGCAAGGATAATTCCAAGGGTCGTGACGATGATGGCGGCGGTTTTTGTGATGGTAGGTATGGTTATTGGGGGTGTTTTCATGGGGAGGGTGAGGGATGAGATTAGTAAGCCGGCTATGATGCTGCCGAAAGCTAGACGGATGATGGGCAGGATGGCCGGGGGTGTGTTTTCATTGATGGGTGTGATTGTGAGGGTTCGGGTATGTCCTGTTTGGACTAGGAGGGTTATGCGGAGGCTGTAAGTTGCGGTAAAGGATGTGGCAAGTAGTGTGAGGAGGAGAGCTCAGGTGTTGATATACGAGGTATTTAGATTTTCGATGATCAGGTCTTTTGAGTAGAAGCCTGCTAGGAATGGAGTGCCCATTAAGGCAAGGTTGCCGATGGTTAGGCAGGAGGTAGTTATTGGGAGGGTCTTTTGTAAGCATCCTATTTTGCGGATGTCTTGTTCTCCATTTAGGCTGTGAATGATTAGGCCAGAACATAGGAATAATATGGCTTTGAAGAATGCATGGGTTGAGATGTGTAGGAAGGCGAGTTGGGGAAGGTCTAATCCGATTGTGACTATTATGAGGCCTAGTTGGCTTGAGGTGGAGAAGGCAATGATTTTTTTGATGTCGTTTTGGGTGAGGGCACAGGTAGCAGCGAATAATGTTGATAGGGCGCCCAGGCATAAGCATGTGGATAGAGCTAGTTTGTTTGAGGTTAGGATAGGGTGAGTGCGAATGAGTAAGAAAATTCCGGCCACTACTATGGTGCTGGAGTGAAGTAGGGCGGAGACTGGGGTTGGGCCTTCTATTGCCGCAGGAAGTCATGGGTGGAGGCCAAATTGGGCTGATTTTCCTGTTGCAGCTAGGATTAATCCTAAGAGGGGGAGGGTAGGTGTTTGGTTAGGTTGAATGGTTTGTTGGATTTCTCAGGTATTTAGTGTTGAGGCTAGTCATGCTATGCTTAGGATTAGGCCGATATCTCCAATTCGATTGTAGATTATGGCCTGGAGTGCGGCTGTATTGGCTTCGGCTCGCCCCTGCCATCAGCCAATGAGGAGAAATGATATGATTCCTACCCCTTCCCACCCGATAAATAGAAGAAATATGTTATTTGCGATTGTGAGGGTTAATATGGCGATGAGGAAGATAAGGAGGAAGGAGAAGAATTTTATGATGAAGGGTTCGGAGGCTATGTACCATGTTGAGAATTCTAGGATTGACCAGGTCACAAATAGTGCAATGGGGAAGAATACTATGGAGTAGAGGTCTATTTTTAGGGAGATTGGGATTTTGAAGTTCTGGGTAAGTTGTCATTCTCAATAGGTGGTAATGCTTTCTACCCCTGAGTGAAGGAAGATGGTTGTTGGAATGAGACTGATTAAGAAGGCGGTTTTAATGGTTTTGGGAATTGATTGTGGGGAATTTTTAAGGCTAAATAGGAGGGGTAGGATAATTGGAGTGAGGAGGGTGAGTAGGATTAATAATGTGAAAGTATTAAGGAGTAGTACTGTTTCCATTACTTTTACTTGGAATTGCACCAAGATGAGTGGCTCCTAAGACCAATGGATTACTCTTATCCTTTAAAAGTTAAGGGGGCCGAGGTTTAAAGCTCGGATGCAGGAATTAGCAGTTCTTGCTGGTTTGGGCCTCCCCTCGGCGAACAAGGAGGTTTAAACTCCTATTTTTAGAATCACAATCTAATGTTTGGGTTAAACTATGTTTGCATAAAGGGGTTGCTGAGATTAACTCTGGTTTGAGAATGAGTGCTAATATTGGGATGATATGGAGGACCATTAGAATGTGTTCCCGTGTGCTTGAGTTTGGGGCTGTTGTGATGTGGGTAGGTAAGGTTCCTCGCTGGGTGGATAGTAGTATGTATAGGGTGTAGCAGGCGGTTAAGAGTGTTGCGGTTCCAGTTAGGATAATTGTAAGGGGGGATCAGTTGAAGAGGGCAATTATAATTGTTAGTTCTGCTATTAGGTTGGTTGTTGGAGGTAGGGCTATGTTGGTTAGGTTGGCTAGGAGTCATCATGTGGATATTAATGGCAGAAGGGGTTGTAGGCCTCGTGTGAGGATAAGAATGCGGCTGTGGGTTCGTTCATAGTTTGTGTTCGCTAGGCAGAACAGGAGGGAAGATGTTAGTCCGTGGGAGATTATGAGGATTATTGCCCCCGAGAATGATCATTGAGTTTGGATTATGCTTGCAGCGATTACTAGGCCTATGTGGCTAACGGATGAGTAGGCGATGAGGGATTTTAGGTCTGTTTGACGTAGGCAGATGGAACTGGTCATTAAGGCGCCCCATAAGGCTAAGGTTAGGAAGGGGTAGTGTAGGTGATTGGACAGGGGTTCAATTAGTAGGGTGGTTCGTATAATGCCGTATCCCCCTAGTTTAAGTAGTAAGGCGGCGAGTAGTATTGAGCCTGCGATAGGCGCTTCTACGTGGGCTTTAGGCAGTCATAGGTGTAGGCCATATAGGGGGGCTTTGACTATGAATGCTACTAGGAGGGCTAAGCTTGATAGTAGGTTTGTTCAGGGGGTTGATGGGTTTGGGTGGGTAAGTTTAAGAATGGGAAGGTGGAGTGTTCCTGTTTTTGAGTGGAGATAGAGGATGGAGATTAATAGTGGTAGGGAGCTAATTAGGGTGTAGAAGAGGAGGTAGATACCTGCACTAAGTCGTTCGGGTTGGTTTCCTCAGCGTGTGATTAAGATTAGGGTTGGGATTAGGGTTGCTTCAAATGAGATGTAGAATAGTATGAGTTCTGTTGCTGAGAAGGCCAGGATGATGAATGGTTGGATAATGATGAGGGTAGAGATGAATACTTGTTTTCGTACATAAGGTTCGTGTTGTAAATGGCCTTGGCTGGCTAAGATTATAAGGGGGAGGAATCAGCAGGAGAGGACTAGCAGGGGGGCTGAGATTTGGTCAATACCTGTTCAGTGGGCTAAGTTTTTTGAGGGGTAGTATGATGGGACTAGTCAGTGTAGGCTGATTAGGGCGATTAGGAGGCTGTGAGCTGTGGTGTTGGTTCATATGGATTTTGCCGGTGATAGGAGGGTTATTGGTAGGAGTATGGTTGTTGGTAGAATGATTTTTAGCATTGTAGGAGGTTAAGGTTGTGTAAGTGGTCGGAACCGTGTGTTCGGGTTGAGGCTACTAGTATTGCTAGGCCGGCACCGGCTTCACATGCTGAGAAAGCTAGTATGAGGATAGGTACGAGGGTGAATGATGGGGTTTGGTTTTCGATAGGCCATATTGATAGGGGAATAAATATGGACAATATTATGCTCTCTAAGCAAAGTAGGGCGGAGATGAGGTGGGTTCGGTGAAATGCTAGTCCTAGGCAGCTGAACGTGAATGCGGAGTAGAAGCTAAAGTGAAGGGGAGACATAAGAAAGCTATAGGTGTTATCTATAATTTGCTGGGCCGAAACCAGCTGTCTTAGTTAGACTAGCTTTCTGCTATTCTGCTCATTCTAAGCCCCCTTGAATTCATTCATAAATAAGGCCTAGTGTGAGGAGGGTGATGATAATAGTAGTTCAAGTGAGGGTTGTGGTGGGCGATTGGAGTTGGATGGCTCATGGGAGGGGGAGGAGTAGGGCGATTTCTAAGTCAAATAGGAGGAACAGGATGGCTACTGAGGAAGAATCGGATTGAAAATGGGAGTCGGGCCGACCCTAGGGGATCGAATCCGCATTCATATGGGGATAGTTTTTCTGTGTCTGGGGTTATTTGGGCAAGTCAGAAGTTTAAAGTGGTTAGTGCAGTGCTTAATGTGAAGGATAGCGATAGTATGAATGTGAGTGAATTCATTGCTCTTCTCTGGATTTACACCAGATTTTAAAGATTGGAAGTCAATTGTAATTAGTATACTAGAAGAGCATGATCCTCATCAGTATATTGACATGTATAAGAAGAGTCAGATAATGTCTACGAAGTGTCAGTATCAGGCTGCTGCTTCGAATCCGAAGTGGTGGTTTGATGTAAAGTGGAATTTGATTAGTCGTAGGAGGCAGACTGATAGGAAGGATGATCCGATGATTACGTGTAATCCATGGAATCCTGTGGCAACGAAGAAAGTAGAGCCGTAAACACTATCGGCGATTGAGAATGAAGCTTCGTGATATTCTATTGCTTGTAGGGCAGTGAAATAGAATCCTAGAATGATGGTAAGGGTTAGTGCATGGATAGCTTGTTTTCGATTCCCTTCAGTAATGCTGTGGTGGGCTCATGTTACGGTGACGCCGGAGGCTAAGAGGATTGCTGTGTTTAGAAGAGGAACTTCGAGGGGATTTAGGGGGTTAATTCCTGTGGGTGGTCATTGTCCTCCCAGTTCTGGTGTTGGGGCTAGGCTAGAGTGGAAGAAGGCTCAGAAGAAGCCTAGGAAGAAGAAGGCTTCTGATGTAATGAAGAGGATTATGCCGTATCGTAGACCTTTTTGGACAGTCGGAGTATGGTGGCCTTGGAAGGTGCTTTCTCGAACTACATCTCGTCATCATTGTATTATTACTAGGAGTATAGAAAGAAGGCCTATTGATAGTAGGGTTGATGAGTTGTAGTGGAATCATATGATTAGGCCTGAGGTGGTCAGTAGTGCTGCGGCTGCGCCGAAGATTGGTCATGGGCTTGGGTCGACTATGTGGTAGGAGTGTGCTTGGTGTGCCATTAGATATTTTCTTGTAAGTAAAGGCTTAGGAGGAGGACAAAGACGTAGGCTTGGATTATGGCTACTGCTACTTCTAGAATGGTAAGTAGAAAGAGGATAATTGCTGTTAGGGCAGAGATTGACGGTATTATTGGCAGGAGGGTGATTGTAGCCGTGGAGATGAGTTGGATAAGTAAATGTCCAGCTGTGAGGTTGGCTGTTAGGCGAACTCCTAGGGCTAAGGGTCGGATAAGAAGGCTGGTTGTTTCGATTATGATTAGGGCTGGAATTAGTGGAGTGGGCGTTCCTTCGGGGAGAAGGTGACCTAGGGATGCGGAGGGCTGATTTCGTAATCCGGTTAGTAAGGTTGCAAGTCATAGGGGAAAGGCTAGGGCTATGTTCATCGACAGTTGGGTGGTGGGGGTAAAGGTGTATGGGAGGAGACCAAGTAGATTGATGGAGAGGAGTATTAAGATAAGGGAGGTTAGCAGGAGGGCTCATTTGTGGCCTGCCTTGTTTAGGGGGGTTATTAGTTGTTTTGTAATTAGGTGGATGAACCAGAGTTGGATAGTAGAAAGACGGTTATTGACCCACCGGCGTCCTGGTGATGGGAGTAGGAGGGTCGGGAGAAGAAGAGATGGGAGGATTAGTGGTATTCCTAGGAGGTATGGGCTTGAGAATTGATCAAAGAAGCTTAGGTTCATGGTCAAGTTCAGGGGGTGGGTTTTACTGCAACAGTTTTGTTTGCAGGGTTGTTTGTGGAGATAAATGATAGTAGTTTAGGTTGAATAAGCAGGGAGAAGGTGAATCAGGTTAGGATTATGATAGTGAATCATGGGTTGGGGTTTAGTTGAGGCATGTCATTAAGGAGGGAAATTTCCTCTTTCTCTAGCTTAAAAGGCTAGTGCTGGTTCATAGCTTCTTAATGTTTAAGATGATAGAAGAGAGGTTCAGGCTTCAAAGTGTTTGAGAGGAGTTGACTCTACTACAATGGGTATGAAACTGTGGTTAGCTCCGCAGATTTCTGAGCATTGCCCATAAAACACTCCTGGTCGAGTGGTGATGAAGGAAGTTTGGTTTAATCGCCCTGGGATCGCATCTGTTTTTACTCCAAGGGTTGGGACAGCTCATGAATGAAGAACGTCGTCGGCGGTGATGATCATTCGAATAGGTGACTCTATTGGAACTACGATGCGGTGGTCGACTTCTAGGAGGCGGAAGTGGCCTTGAGGGAGGTCTGTTGTTGGGGTTATATAGGAGTCGAATGAGAGATCTTTGAAGTCGGTGTATTCATAAGTTCAGTATCATTGGTGGCCAATGGCTTTTAGGGTAAGATCAGGCTCGTCGATTTCATCTATTATGTAGAGGATTTGTAGGGAGGGAAGGGCGAGTAAGACTAGTACAACGGCAGGAAGGATAGTTCAGATTAGTTCGATTTCTTGAGCATCTACAGTATTTGAGGATAGTTTTCCTATAAGTATGAGAGTAAGAAGATAGAGTACTAGGCTACAGATTGCTAACGCTACTATTAGGGCGTGGTCGTGGAATTCAACAAGTTCTTCTATGATGGGGGATGAGGCATCTTGAAATCCTAGTTGGGAGTGGTTTGCCATGTGAGATGTACAGGGTTTGCACCTGTGATTTAGTCTTGACAAGTCTATGTAATTGGTTTACTAACAGCTCATAAGAAGAAAGAAGCATTAAGTGGTTTGATGCGGTTGGCTTGAAACCAGCATGTGAGGGTTCGATTCCTTCCTTTCTTGCACTTGGACGAAGGCTGGTTCCTCAAAGGTGTGGTATGGAGGGGGGCAACCATGGATTCATTCAATGTTAGTGGAGGTTAATTCGGGTTGAAGTACTTTTCGTTTTGCTGAGAAGGCTTCTCAAACAATAAATATGAGTATAATTACAGCTGTTATTGAGATTAAAGAGCCGATTGAGGACAGTGTGTTTCATAATGTGTAGGCGTCTGGGTAGTCTGAGTATCGTCGAGGCATGCCGGCTAAGCCTAGGAAGTGTTGTGGAAAGAAAGTTAAGTTAACCCCTGTAAATATTACTCCGAAGTGTGCTTTAGTTCATGAGGGGTGGAGGGTGAAACCTGTGAAAAGGGGGAATCAGTGGGTGAATCCTGCTAGGATGGCGAAAACTGCCCCTATTGAGAGAACATAGTGGAAGTGGGCAACTACGTAGTAGGTATCGTGGAGGGCAATGTCTAGTGATGAGTTAGCTAGGACAATTCCTGTTAAGCCCCCAATAGTGAATAAGAAGATAAATCCTAGGGCTCATAGCATGGGTGGATCTCATTTGATTGTCCCCCCATGTAAGGTAGCAAGTCAGCTAAAGACTTTAATGCCAGTTGGGATGGCGATGATCATGGTGGCAGATGTAAAGTAGGCTCGGGTGTCAACATCTATTCCTACTGTGAATATGTGATGGGCTCATACAATAAAACCTAGGAATCCAATTGATAGTATTGCTCACACTATTCCTATGTAGCCGAAAGGTTCTTTTTTTCCGGCATAGTATGCTACTACGTGAGAGATTATTCCGAAGCCTGGAAGGATGAGGATATAAACTTCAGGGTGACCGAAGAATCAAAATAGGTGTTGGTAAAGGATTGGATCCCCTCCCCCTGCAGGATCGAAGAATGTAGTGTTGAGGTTGCGATCAGTGAGTAGTATTGTAATCCCGGCGGCCAGGACGGGCAAGGAAAGTAGTAAGAGAATGGCAGTAATGAGGACGGATCAAACGAATAGGGGTGTTTGGTACTGTGATAGTGCGGGGGGTTTCATGTTGATGATAGTAGTGATGAAGTTGATGGCCCCTAAAATAGAGGATACACCCGCAAGATGGAGTGAGAAAATGGCTAGGTCTACTGATGCGCCGGCGTGAGCGAGGTTGCCAGCTAAGGGGGGATAGACAGTTCATCCAGTACCGGCCCCAGCTTCTACGGTGGAGGAGGCTAGTAGGAGAAGAAAAGAGGGGGGAAGAAGTCAGAAGCTTATGTTGTTTATGCGCGGGAATGCTATGTCTGGGGCACCGATTATAAGTGGGACTAATCAGTTCCCAAAGCCTCCAATCATGATCGGTATAACTATGAAGAAGATTATAACGAAGGCGTGGGCTGTGACGATTACATTATAGATCTGGTCATCTCCCAAAAGTGTTCCTGGTTGTCCTAGTTCTGCGCGAATTAGTAGGCTAAGTGCTGTACCGACTATGCCTGCTCATGTGCCGAAAATTAGATAAAGAGTGCCAATGTCTTTATGGTTAGTTGAGAATAATCATCGGTTGATGAAGGTCACAGGTAAGATGGCTGAGTGTTGAAGCGTTAGGCTGTAGTCCTTTTTACAGAGGTTTAATTCCTCTTCTTATCGACTCTGTGGTGAAGTTCATAGTGAGTTGCAAGCTCATTGATGTGCGTTAAGAGCGTGCCAGGGTCTTGTAGGCAGAAGCCAAGGGGTTGTGGCGTCTAGCTGTTAACTAGAATTGTATGGGATCGAGGCCCATCTGCCTAGATGAAGGCTTTAGCTTAATTAAAGCATCTGGCTTGCATTCAGAAGATACAGGTTAATATCCTGTTAGTCTTAGTACAGCAGAAACTAAGAGAATTTAACTCTTATTTAAGGCTTTGAAGGCCTTTGGTTTGGGCGGTGGTTTAATCCTAAGTTTCTAAAATATGGTGGCAATTAGGGGAGATAAGGGTAGTAGTGAAGTTGATAGGACAGATAAGATTGCTGTGGAGGTGTTTGGTGTTTTGTTAATACGTCAGAGTTTTATATGGCTAGATGAGTTGGGTGGGAGTGTAATTGTTGAATGGTATGCGAGGCGAAGGTAAAAAAATAGGCCCAGGAGTGATAATATTGTGATAATTGTGGCCGTGGGGGTTATTTCTTGTTTAGTGAGTTCTTGGATGATAAATCATTTTGGTATGAAGCCTGTTAGGGGCGGGAGGCCTGCTAGGGATAGGAGTGTTAGTATTATGGTTGCATTTAGTGTGGGTGTTTTTGTTCATGAGATGAGTATTGTTGATAATTTTAAGACTTTGATTTGGTTAAGGGACAGGAATACAGTTGTTGTTATTACTGTGTAGAGGGTAAAAGTGAGGAAGGTGAGATGGGGGTTGTAGGCGATGATGACGATTATTCAACCTAGGTGTGAGATGGATGAGAAGGCTAGGATTTTTCGTGTTTGTGTCTGGTTAAGGCCTATTCAGCCCCCGATTAGTGCGGAAGAGATTGCTAGGAGGGTGAGTAGTGAGGGGTTGAGGGATTGTGATGTAATGAGGAGAAGGGTGATTGGGGGGAGTTTTATGAGGGTAGAGAGTAGTAGGGCGGTGATTATTGAAGAGCCTTGAAGTACTTCTGGAAATCAAAAGTGGAATGGGACTAGCCCTAGTTTGATTGCAATTGCTATGGTCAATACTAGGCAGGATGTGGGGTGGTTTAATTGTGTGATGTCTCACTGGCCTGTAGATCAAGCATTGGTTAGGCTTGAGAACAGAATTAAGGCTGATGCGGCTGATTGGGTGAGGAAGTATTTGATGGTTGCTTCTACTGCTCGAGGGTGGTGGGATTTTGAGATAAGGGGAATGATGGCCAGGGTGTTGATTTCTAGCCCAGTTCAAGCTAAGATTCAATGGTTACTGGAGATGGTAATGCTGGTTCCTAGTGCTAGACTTATGATGAAAATTAGTTTTGCGTGGGGGTTCATTAGTAGGGGAAGGGGTTAGACCATCATTTTCGGGGTATGGGCCCGATAGCTTAGTTAGCTGACCCTACTAGAAAATAATATAAGGGAAGTATGGAGAGTTTTGATCTCTTCTGTGTAGGTTCGATTCCTACTTTTCTAAGTTTAAAGGAAGCGAGAGGATTGTTGTACCTCTATGTTCACTTTATCATAGTGACCCTTTAGTGTTCAGGCACGCTGCCTTAGATTGGGGGTAAACCGGCATAGCTAATTGGTATGCTGGTATGTCATAGACATAGGGCTAGGGTTAGGGGTAAGAAGTTTTTTCATAGGAGGTGCATTAGTTGGTCATAGCGGAATCGTGGGTATGAGGCTCGGATCCATAGAAATGTGGATGAGAGTAGAAGGGTTTTTGTAGCTAGTGCGATGGGGAATAGTTCGGATGGGAGGTTTAAAAAGCTTGGGTTGAGGAATAGGATGGTTGTCAGTGTGTTCATTAGTATGATGTTAGCGTATTCTGCCAGGAAGAATAGGGCGAATGGTCCAGCAGCATATTCAACGTTGAACCCTGAGACAAGTTCAGATTCTCCCTCTGTAAGGTCGAATGGGGCACGGTTAGTTTCAGCGAGGGTGGAGATGAACCATATTATTGCTAGGGGTCATGAGGGGAAAATGAGGTAGATGGGTTCTTGGGTGGTGGCTAAGGTACTTAGGGAGTAGTTCCCGCACAATATGATTGTGGATAGGAGGATGATGGCTAGGGTGACTTCATACGAGATTGTCTGGGCGACGGCCCGGAGGGCTCCGATTAGGGCATATTTGGAGTTTGAAGCTCACCCGGATCAGAGCAGGGAGTAGACAGTTAAGCTTGACATTGCTAGGAGGAAGAGTAGACCTAGGTTTAAGTCTGCAAGGGGGAAAGGCAGAGGAAGAGGCGTTCAGATGGTGAGGGCTAGTAGTAGGGCTAGGATCGGTGTTATGGTGAAAAGAAAGGGAGAAGAGGTGGATGGGCGGATAGGCTCTTTAATGAACAATTTTACTCCGTCTGCGACAGGTTGGAGTAGACCAAAAGGGCCCACGATATTTGGGCCCTTTCGGGCCTGTATGTAGCTAAGGATTTTTCGTTCTACAAGTGTTAAGAAGGCCACGGCAATTAGGATTGGGAGTACATAGGATAGGGTTATAGTTAAGAGGCTCATTAGGGAGGATGAGGTCATATTAAGGAAGGAGCTAGGGAGAGGATTTGAACCTCTGGATAAAGGGCTTAAGCCTTTTGCATTTACCGAGCTCTGCCACGCTAGCTGTTCCTTTTCTAGGAATCGGGTGTGTGTGGGGGGCTTTTGGCAATTGAGTTGAGTTCATTGCTTATAAGCTGGGGTGTGCTTTATAGCATTGACCCTACTTCTCCGGTCCTTTCGTACTAGGAGGAGTTAATTCATAGATAGAAACCGACCTGGATTGCTCCGGTCTGAACTCAGATCACGTAGGACTGTTAATCGTTGAACAAACGAACCCTTAATAGCGGCTGCACCATTAGGTTGTCCTGATCCAACATCGAGGTCGTAAACCTCCCTGTCGATATGGGCTCTTGGAGGAGATTGCGCTGTTATCCCTGGGGTAGCTTGGTCCATTGATCAATTATATTGGGTCTAAATTACTATTAGTACTTTGATGGGTCTATCTTAGTGAAGAGTTGTGGTCTGTGGGTTTGGAGGATTTGTTTTTCTCCAAGGTCGCCCCAACCGAAAAAATGTCAATCAGGTATTTTATGTGGGTGGGCCCGGTGGGTGGTGTTGGTGAGGAGGTGATTGTTATTTTTAAGTTCCACAGGGTCTTCTCGTCTTATGGTCACATTCTCGTTTTTGCACGGGAATACTAATTTCACTGATTACCTGCAAGAGACAGTTAAGACCTCGTTTAGCCATTCATACAAGTCTCAATTTATGGGACAATTGATTGCGCTACCTTCGCACGGTTAGGATACCGCGGCCGTTGAACTTTGGGGGTCACTGGGCAGGCATCACCTTTAATACTTGTTGCTTGCTAAAGGCTATGTTTTTGGTAAACAGTCGGGTCTTTAGTTTGCCGAGTTCCTTTTGCAGGTTTTAATCATCTGTGTGGGCGCTCCTGAGTTGGTTTAACAGGTTTAGGTTAAATACGTGTTCTTGTTGGAGTTGGGGTATAAGTTGAGCTGTTAATAATATGTTGATGTAAGTTTGCGCAGTGAGGATAATTCCGAGTTACTCATTTTAGCATTAACCCTTCTATTTTCATAGGTTGGCCTGCTTTAGGTGAGGGAGTCAAATTGGTTTTTGGATTTTTGATGGGGGAGCTTTGACGCACTCTTTTGTTGATGGCTGCTTTAAGGCCCACGGTGGAAGGGGAGAAAGTATTATCCGCTGGAGGAGGTTGTATTCTTTTTCGAGGGGGCTGTACCCCCGTCGAGTTGCTCCTAGTCCTAACATGTGTAGGGTTGAGGTGAATGTCCTTAGAGAGTGGACTAAGGGGGAACTTAAATTCATTTGGCAGGCAACCAGCTATCACCCAGCTCGGTTGGCTTTTCACCTCTACCAGAAAGTCACCCCACTCTTTTGCAACAGAGATGGGTTTGCTCAATATTAGCTGCTCTCAGGTAGCTCGCTTGGGTTTCGGGAGGGCAAACTTTAGTTCGCTTTGCTTGGTTGTTCTTGCTAAATCATAATGCAAGAGGTACAAGGGTTAGTCTTTACTGCTTTTTGCTTCCGGTTTTCATTATTATTTCATCTTTCCCTTACGGTACGGTTGACCTCTATTGCGCCAGAGATCTTTTCTATCGCCTATACTAAGAGGGGGTTAGAATGTTTTGGTTTGTTGTGGGAGTATGTTTTTGATGGGGGGGAAGGGGGGGGTGATTGGGCTAGAGGGAGGGCAAGTCAAGACGATCTTGTTTGAGAAGATATCTTTCAGGTGTAAGCTGAATGCTTTGGGGTTTATAGCTACGTCTCGGTGGTCTAAGCGCACCTTCCGGTACGCTTACCTTGTTACGACTTACCTCGTCTTTGGCTTGATAGAGGTATTATTTATTAGTATTGGCAGCCTACGAAGAGGGTGACGGGCGGTATGTACGTGCCCCAGGGCCGTCTTAAAGTAGGCTTGGAAAAGTATGGTCCTACTTTACTGCTAAATCCTCCTTCCAAGGACGGGTTTCACGTCCTTTTTCGTTTGTTCTACTGATAGAAAATGTAGCCCATTTCTTCCACCCCATGGGCTATACCTTGACCTGTCTTGTTAGTGGTAGACTGTTGGGCCCACTGTTGGTCTTTCATTTTAGGTGGGCTGGCGACGGCGGTATGTAGGCTGTGTTGGCAAGGGGTGGTTGGGTGAATCGTGGATTATCGATTACAGAACAGGCTCCTCTAGGTGGGTTTGGGGCACCGCCAAGTCCTTAGAGTTTTAAGCGTTTGTGCTCGTAGTTCTCGGGCGGATGCATGGGTATGCAGGCATCTAGATTTAGGGCCAGGCATAGTGGGGTATCTAATCCCAGTTTGTGCCCTGGCTTTCGTGGGGTAAAATTAGTCGTAGGGCTAAGATGGTGGGGGGGGGTCTTAAGTGGATCTTGGGCTTATGACAGCTTAGTTGCATTTCGATCTTAGGCAGTGAGGATAACATATGGCCACTCTTTACGCCGGGCGACTATTGATTTGGGTTTCTTGTATGACCGCGGTGGCTGGCACAAGATTTACCAACCCTGAAATTGCTATGGCTAAGTCAAGTTTACACTTATTGCTTAAGGTTAATTACTGCTGAATACCCGTGGGGGTGTGGCTAAAGCAAGGTGTCTTGGGCTACTCCTAGGTGTGCCTGATACCCGCTCCTTTTTCTTATTAAAGATGTCAGGGCATTTTCACTGGCGTGCAGATACTTGCATGTATATGTCTAGCAAAAATCAATAGTAAGGTTAGGACTAAGTCTTTTGCCTGCAGGTATTGTGGGTACCATCTTGGCATCTTCAGTGCCATGCTTTAGATTAAGCTATGGAGGCTGTCAGAGGTAGGAGAATTGAGCTATTTGGTTATCATCAATATAAATAATGTTTGTTTGCAGGGTTTTGTCCAATGTAATTTTTGTATTTAGAAAAGTAAGTTTGGTAGTGGAGTTTCTCTAATAAAAATGTTAAATGTAACAATGTATATATACTAAACGAAACGTTTTTATGGTTTGAGGGTTTTTATGCGGTAGTTTTAGTTTAATTTAGTTTTTTAAAAATTTTTTTAAAAAAAATAATAAAAAACTAAAGAAAAAATTGTGGTGAATCTCCTAGTTTTGTGGAGAAAATAGAGGAAGTGAAAATTTGTAAAAATATGTCCGACGAGCATTCACTAAATAGCACCATTTAGCCGGGAGGGTGGAAGAGCCATAACCAAATGCGATCCAAAGTGCATCAGTGTCAAGATGATTCCCCATACACGCAAACCGTCTCATCGAGGGACACGAGAGGACTAGGATAGGACGCAACGCAGGAGTAGTCCAGGCTTCACTTGAATAGCACTCCGCACCCGCACTGTGAAGGGCAACCTGTGAAGAAGCCCCAGAGAAAAGAGGAACCAACAGCAGAGAAGAGATAAGATGCCGCGATCACGGACTAAATAGGGGAGAACCATCCACAGATGACTTCGTGAAAAGTGAGGAATTCAGGAGTTAAGCATGGGATGTTCCTGACCGAGGAACCAGAGGCGCAAAAGAGCAAGAAGGGCGAGGGGTGTAGGGGGAAAGAATGGGCCTGAAGCTAGTCATAGAGTACATTACAGGCAGGGGTTGCTGATCTCTCGTGAGGTGTACGATCAATAAATCCATCTGGTACGTCGAGCATAACCAAATGGGGTAGAGACCTAGTATTGTATGTATGTCCTGTAACCATTCATAGATATGGTGACTTGAGGGTTGTAGATCATTAGCTTGGGGGTAATCTCCTATAGTCTTAGAGCATTGCATGGGCTGGTACGGTTGGGAGAAATGGGGTCATGGTTTAATGTCCGTCTACATGTAATGGGCTTAGTACGATCATGATATATATGTACTGCTACCATAGTATATGTGGAATATAAATGTATGCACGATTATGCATAGTATACCCCCCCTGGGGGGGAAGGGGGGGGTGCATTCAATAGGGGAGTTGAGTTAAAAAAGTTTGTT